TTTATAAAAAAAAATATTTTATTTTTACAGTGAAAATGTAATGTTTTAATAAACTATATAAATAGAAATATTAATGGAGTTTAACCACTAAAAATTAAGTTAGCAGCTTAATTTTAATTCTTATATTTCATATCATAATATATTTAATTGGAATTCTCTTCAATAATATCATTAACAGTAATATACCTCTATTTTGGTTTCAATTAAAATAAATAAGGAGTAAATTACTCTATTTTTTAAGTCGAAATTAAACGCAAATTGCTTCTTATTTTAAGATAAATTGAAAAATTCAATATTTTTTAATTGCAAGTTAAATGTTTTTGTAAAACTATAATCCTTTATTAATTTAACTTATTTTGTTCAATTAAGTATATTTTGATTTCATTCATGATATAACCCTATTAATAAGATAATAATAAATAAGAATCTAATTTTTCTTCAATAAATAAAATTTGTTAATTTAAATAAATTGATAATTGGGAAAATTAATGCAATTTCAACATCAAAAATTAGGAAAATAACTGTAATTAAAAAGAAATGTATTGAAAATGGAATTCGAGCAGAAGATTTAGGGTCAAATCCACATTCAAAGGGGGAGGATTTTTCCCGATCCGTGAATGATTTTTTTGAGAGGATGATAGATAGAAATATTATAATATTGCAAATAAAAAAAATTAATATAAATGAGTAAAAAATTATTAAAATTATTCATATTAATGGATAATTAAACTTTTTGATTGGAAATCAAATATACTAAATATATTATATAAATAATTAATTACCTCATCAGTAAATAGATACATAGAGAAATAATCATACCACATCAACAAAATGTCAATATCAGGCCGCTGCTTCGAATCCAAAATGATGTGAATTTGAAAAATGTTTATTAATTAGACGAATAAAACAAATTAATAAAAATATTGTTCCAATTATTACATGAAGTCCGTGGAATCCCGTTGCTATAAAAAAAGTAGAACCATAAATTCTATCAGCAATAGTAAATGGGGCTTCTAAATATTCATATGCTTGTAAGATGGTAAAATAAATTCCTAGTATAACCGTTAAAAATAAACTTTGTAATGCCTGAGAATGATTATTTTCTATTAAGGCATGATGTGCTCATGTTACTGTAACTCCAGAAGTAATAAGAATAATTGTATTAAGTAAGGGGATTTGGAATGGATTAAATGGTATAATTCTTATAGGGGGTCATATGGACCCTAATTCAATATTAGGGGTTAAACTTCTGTGGAAAAAAGCCCAAAAAAATGATAAAAAGAAAAAAATTTCTGACACAATAAATAAAATTATTCCTCATCGTAATCCATTAGTTACTAAAATGGTATGTTTACCCTGTAAGGTTCCTTCTCGACAAACATCTCGTCATCATTGATATATTGTTAATAAAATAATGATATATCCTAAAATTATTAAATTTATGGAAAAATTATGGAATCATTTAGTAATTCCACCAACTAAGGTTAAAACTCCAATAGCTCCTGTTAAAGGTCAGGGGCTATAATCTACTAAATGGTAAGGATGATTAAAATTATTTTTCATTTGTTAATTTACTTCTCTAGAATATAAAGTTCTTAAAATAGCAATTACATAAGATTGAATAATTGCAACTGCTGATTCTAATATTAATAAAAGAATTTGAATTAAAATTAAAATTATAACAAGTATATAGGAAATATTAGACCCAATTCCTCTTAATAAAGTTATTAATAAATGTCCTGCAATTATATTAGCTGTTAGACGAACAGCTAAAGTTCCAGGTCGAATTATATTTCTAATAGTTTCAATTAATACTATAAAAGGTATTAATAAAGTAGGAGTTTCTTGAGGGATTATATGGATAAATATATGTTGAGTATTATTAATTCACCCATATAATATAAATGTTAATCATAAGGGGAGAGATATTGATAAGGTTAAAGTTAAGTGTCTTGTTCTAGTGAAAATGTATGGGAATAATCCTAAAAAATTATTGAATAAAATAAAAGTAAATATTGAGATAAAGATAAATGTTGATCCGTTAGAATTTATATTTCCTAATAATAGTTTAAATTCTTTATGAAGTTTATCTAAGATGAAGTTTCAAAAAATAAAGTGTCGATTTGGAATTAATCAAAAAGAATAAGGAATAAATAAAATACCTAAGAAAGTTCTTAGTCAGTTTAAAGGTAGATTTAATAAATTAGTAGAGGGGTCAAAAATTGAAAATAAATTAGTTATCATTTTCAGTTTAAGTTTTTTTGAAGGGTAGATTTATTTAAATAAGTTTTATTTTTATTAGAAAAAATAAAATAATTTATAATGTTAAATAAAATATAAATGCAAATAAAGAAAATAAAAGACATTAATCAATTAATGGGTATTATTTGAGGAATAAAAGAATATTATTTAAAATAATAATTTAAATTTGACATATTTATGTTATAAAATTAACTAATTCTTTCATTAGAAGTAAATGCTATTTTACTATAAAATGGTTTAAGAGACCAGTACTTGCTTTCAGTCATCTAATGAAGAGTAATTATTAATTCAATTAATAAAATTTTTAATTGAAATTCTTTCAATTACAATAGGTATAAAACTATGATTAGCCCCACAAATTTCAGAACATTGCCCAAAAAAAATTCCAGGTCGGTTTATAAAGAAATTAGTTTGATTTAGTCGGCCTGGGTTAGCATCCACTTTTACCCCTAATGATGGGATGGTTCAAGAGTGAATAACGTCAGTAGCTGTAATTAAAATTCGAATTTGATTATTTATAGGGAGAATAATTCGATTATCTACATCTAATAGACGGAAGTTATTATTAATTATTTCATTAGAAGGTAGTATATAAGAGTTAAATTCAATATTATTGAAATCAGAGTATTCATAACTTCAGTATCATTGATGTCCAATTGTTTTTAATGTGATGAGGGGGTTATTTAATTCATCTAATAAATATAAAAGACGTAAAGATGGTAAAGCAATGAAAATTAAAGTAATAGCTGGGATAATAGTTCAGATTAATTCAATTATTTGTCCTTCCATTAAAAAACGATTAATGAATTTATTAAAAAATAAATTAATTATTAAATAACCAACTAAAATTGTAATTATTAGTAAAATAATTAAAGTGTGATCATGAAAAAAAATAATTTGTTCTATTAGCGGGGAATTTCTATTTTGAAAATTTAAATTTGATCATGTTGCCATTTCTAAAAAAAGGATATCCTTTATAAATGGGGTTTAAATCCATTACATATAATCTGTCATATTAGATTTAAATATTAATTTCTTAAAATAGGAAGTTCATTATATGAGTGTTCAGCTGGGGGTAAATTTTGATATCATTCAATAGAAGAGGATAAATTTAATGAAAATAAAATAATTCGTTGATTAATTATTGATTCTCAAATAATTATTATTATTATTATAATTGCTAATAATGAAATATATGAACCTAATGATGAGATAATATTTCAGGAGATGTAGGTATCTGGATAATCAGAATAACGTCGAGGTATACCAGCTAATCCTAAAAAATGTTGAGGGAAAAATGTTAAATTTACTCCAATAAATATAATAAAAAATTGAATTTTTAAGTAATAAGAATTGAGGGTTAGACCAGTAAATAAGGGGTATCAGTGAATAAATCCTCTAATAATGGCAAATACTGCCCCTATGGATAAAACATAATGAAAATGTGCTACAACATAATATGTATCATGTAAAGCCACATCAATAGATGAATTTGCTAAAATAACTCCAGTTAAACCGCCTACTGTAAATAAAAAAACAAATCCTAATCTTCATATTATTGAAGGTCTATAATTAATTTGAGTTCCATGTAAAGTTGCCAATCAACTAAAAATTTTAATTCCTGTAGGGACAGCAATAATTATAGTTGCAGACGTAAAATAAGCTCGAGTATCAATATCTATTCCTACTGTAAATATATGATGTGCTCATACTACAAATCCTAGTAATCCGATTGCTATCATAGCGTAAATTATTCCTAAAGAGCCAAAAGTTTCCTTTTTTCCTCTTTCTTGAGGGATAATATGGGAAATTATCCCAAATCCTGGTAAAATTAAAATATAAACTTCTGGGTGCCCAAAAAATCAAAATAAGTGTTGGTATAAAATTGGGTCCCCTCCCCCTGCAGGGTCAAAAAATGATGTATTTAGATTTCGATCAGTGAGTAATATAGTAATTGCCCCAGCTAGAACTGGGAGAGATAGTAAAAGTAGCAAAGCTGTAATACCTACGGCTCACACAAATAATGGTATTTGGTCAAATGATAAATTATTAATTCGTATATTGATAATAGTAGTAATAAAATTAATGGCACCTAAAATAGATGAGATACCTGCTAAATGTAAAGAAAAAATAGCTAGATCTACTGATCTACCTCCATGAGCAATATTAGATGAAAGTGGGGGGTACACAGTTCATCCAGTTCCAGCTCCATTTTCTACAATTCTTCTTGAAATAAGAAGAGTTAAAGAAGGTGGTAATAATCAAAATCTTATATTATTTATTCGTGGGAAAGCTATATCTGGAGCTCCTAATATTAATGGCACTAATCAATTACCGAATCCTCCAATTATAATTGGTATAACCATAAAAAAAATTATAATAAAAGCATGAGCTGTAACAATAGTATTATAAATTTGATCATCTCCAATTAAAGATCCTGGGCTACCTAATTCTGCTCGAATTAGTAATCTTAAAGATGTTCCAACTATTCCTGATCAAATTCCAAAAATAAAATATAAAGTTCCGATATCTTTATGATTTGTAGAGTAAAGTCATTTTCGCAATAAAATGGCTGAGTTTAAGCGATAAATTGTAAATTTATTAACAAGATAATTTCTTTTTTATTAGTTTTATAGTCATTTTATGATTTAAAATTGCAAATTTTAAGGTATAATTAGTTTATTATTAAGACTTAAAAAATATTTTTTATAAATAATTTTGAAAATTATTAGTTTAATTTAACTTAAAGTCTTATATGTAAAAAAAAGTTCTTATAATAATTCCAAATAAAGATATAAATGAAATTAAATTTAAAGAATATATTTTATTTTTTAAATTTAAATTAATTCATTTTAATTTTAAGTAATTGAATATAAATGAAGAGTAGATAATTCGAATGTAGAAAAATAATACAATTAATCTTATTATAACTATAATAAAAGTTAAGTTATAAAGATTATTATTAATTAAAAAATTGATAATAATTCATTTAGAGAAAAATCCAATAAAGGGGGGTAATCCTCCTAGGGATAAAAAATTAATTGTAAAGGTTAATTTAATTAAATAATTTATATTTCTAATGAATAATTGATTGATAAAAAATACATTTAATAAATTAAATAAAATACATATGATTATAATTAAATATGAATATATTGAAAAAAAAAAAATCCATAAATTTTCTCTGATAATAATAGCAGAAAGCATTCATCTTAAATTATTAATTGAAGAAAATGCTATTAATTTTCGTAAAGAGGTTTGGTTTAAACCTCCAATAGCCCCAATAATTGAGTTTATGATAATAGAAAAAATTAGAAAATTTTTGTTAAAATAATAAGAAATTAAAATAATTGGGGAAATTTTTTGTCATGTTATTAAAATAAATCTGTTAAATCATGTTAATCCTTCAATGATATTAGGGAATCAAAAATGAAAAGGGAATGATCCTATTTTCATTAATAATGAAGAATTTATTATAATTGAAATAAAATAATTTATTTCAAAATTTTTTAAGGTAATTATTTTTAATAAGATACAAAATAATAAATTAATTGAGGCAATAGATTGAGTTAAGAAATATTTTAACGAAGTTTCTGAAGTTAAAATATTATTATTAGAAGAAATGAGGGGGACAAATCTTAATAAATTAATTTCTAACCCAATTCAACAACCAAATCAAGAATTTGAAGAGATTGAAATTATATTTCTAAAAAATAAAATAAAAATAAAAAATATTTTATTTGAGTTAATAATTAAAAAAATTTAAAATAAAGATAATTTCTTTTATAAAATTAAAAATTTAATTGGGGTATATTTTAGTGTAAGAGGCACAATAATTTTTGATATTATTAGGTTTAGTTTAATTCTATAAAATATAATAAAGGTAGATTTTCTACTTAATTTATCCTATCAGAATAATCCTTTAATCAGGCACTTTATTTTTAAAAAAAAGATATATCTTTATATTTGGGGTATGAACCCAAAAGCTTAAATTAGCTTATTTTTAATATAATAATTTTTATTATTAACAGTAAAATTATTAAAAATGGTTTTATATATATATATATATATATATTAAATTTTTAATTAATTAATTAAATTAATAATTATATAAATTATTTAATTAATTAAAATATTAAATATTTAATAATAATTATTTTATTAATTATAAATATATTAATATATATATATCTAAATGATTAAAAATAGATTATATTTATATTAATTTTTAATATAAATATTATTAAGAAGAAAAAAAAAGAAATTATTTAAAATTTAATAATTAATATTAAATTTTAAATATAAAAAAAAAAAAAAAAAATCTATGTGAAAAATTTTACTGTTAATAATAAAAATTATTATAGTTTAAATTAATTTATTAAAAATTTATTTTACATATAAGTTTTAGCATTATTTTTTATTTATTTTAATAATAAATGATTTATTATTATTAGTAATTAATATTAAAAATTTAAGAAATTAATATTTAGAAATATTTAAAATTAATAACAAATTTTGTGCCAGCAGTTGCGGTTATACAAAAATTAATATGAATTTTATTGGTAATTAAAAATAATAATTTATTTTAATTAAATATTAAATTATTAAGTGAAATTTTAATTTATTTAAAATTAAAATTAAAAATTTAGTATTAAGAAATTTTTTTAATAAACTAGGATTAGATACCCTATTATTTAAAATTTAATTTAAAATACCAAAATATTAATTAATTTTTTATGGAAACTTAAATAATTTGGCGGTATTTTAGTTCATTTAGAGGAATCTGTTTAATGATTGATAATCCACGAATAAATTTACTTAATTTATAATTTTATATATCGTTGTTAAAAAGATATTTTTTTATAAAAATAATATTTTAAATTTTGTATTTAAAATTAAATCAGATCAAGATGTAGATAATAATTAAGAATATAATGGATTACAATAAATTTATTTAAAAGGATTTTAATTTGTAAAAATTAAATAAAAGTGGATTTAAATGTAATTTTATTTAATTTATTAAAATGATTTTAAAATTAAAATATGTACATATTGCCCGTCGCTTTCATATATAAATTGAAATAAGTCGTAACAAAGTAGAGGTACTGGAAAGTGTTTCTAGAAATATCAAATTGGAGCTTGATAAGTATTTCATTTACATTGAAAAGATATTAAATTTTTTAATCAATTTGAGGGGACAAATTAATAAATTTAAAAATAATAAAATTAATTTTTATATTAAAATTGGGGGATTTTAGTATTGATAATAGAATTAATTATAATTTTTATAGTTTAATAGTATTGTAAAAGAATTTTGAAATAATATTGAAAGTAAATTTTTTAAAAAGTAAATTTAATTTATTGTATCTTGTGTATCAGAGTTTATTAAAAATTAAAATTTTTAAAAGTTTTTCTCGAATTAAAAAGAGATAATTAATTATTAAAGTTATTGTAGCAAAAATATTTTAAATAATTAATTTGAAATGAAATGTTAATCGTTTTTTAATATATCTAGTTTTTTTAGAAAAAAATTTAATTTTAAACATGTTTTATAAAATAAATAATTATAAAAATATTTATTTTAAAATATAATTTTATATATTAGGGGATAAGCTTTAATTTAAAATTTTATAATTATTATTAAAATAAATAAAAAAATAATTTTAAAGATTTATAGAATTTATATTGTTAATAAATTATAATTTATTATAAATAATCTTATAAATAAATATAAAATTTAATATAAAATTTAAATATTTATAAAAAAATTAATAATAATATTAATATATTAAGTTATAATGATAAAATTAGTATAAATTTGTATATTATTTAAATTAATATTAAATTATATGTAAAATAATTTAAAAGAATTCGGCAAATATATATATTCACTTGTTTATCAAAAACATGTCTTTTTGAAATAATAATTTAAAGTCTAGTCTGCCCACTGATTAAATTATTAAAGGGCTGCAGTATTTTGACTGTACAAAGGTAGCATAATCAATAGTCTTTTAATTGATGACTTGTATGAAAGATTGGATGAAATATAAACTGTTTCTAATTTAATTTTTAGAATTTAATTTTTTAATTAAAAAGTTAAAATAAATGTAAAAGACGAGAAGACCCTATAGAGTTTTATAATTGTTTATATTAAAATTTTATATTAAATTTATATTAAAATATAATTAATTATTTTATTGGGGTGATAAAAAAATTAAATTAACTTTTTTTAATAAAAATCATAAATAAGTGAATAAATGATCCAAAATTTTTGATTAAAAGAAAAAATTACCTTAGGGATAACAGCGTAATTTTTTTTTTTAGTTCTTATAAAAAAGAAAGTTTGCGACCTCGATGTTGGATTAAGATAAAATATAAATGCAAAAGTTTAAAATTTTGATCTGTTCGATCATTAAAATCTTACATGATCTGAGTTCAAACCGGTGTGAGCCAGGTTGGTTTCTATCTTTATTAAGTTGTTATATTTTAGTACGAAAGGAATAAATATTAAAATTAAATTTAAATTAAGAATTTTATTAAATTTATTATGAAATAAATAATTTTTTTTATAGATTAAATTAATTATATAATATAAATAAATTATATTATATAATTAATACTATTTTGACAGAAAAAATGTGATGATTTTAGAAGTCATAAATATATAATTAATTATATATGTAGTAAATGATAATTATAGATATAATTTTGATGGGGTTAGGGCTATTAATTTTAATTTTAGGGGTGATAATTGGTGTGGCTTTTTTAACTTTATTAGAACGAAAAGTTTTAGGGTATATTCAAATTCGTAAGGGCCCTAACAAGTTAGGGGTTTTAGGTATTTTACAGCCGTTTTCTGATGCTATTAAATTATTTACTAAAGAACAAACTTACCCAATTAATTCAAATTATATTTCTTACTATTTTTCTCCTATTTTAAGATTTATTTTATCTTTAATAATTTGATTAATTATTCCTTATTATTTTAATATAATTAGATTTAATTTGGGTATTTTATTTTTTTTATGTTGCACTAGAATAGGGGTTTATATAGTAATGGTTGCCGGTTGATCTTCTAATTCTAATTATTCTTTATTAGGGTCTTTACGTTCAGTAGCTCAAACAATTTCTTATGAGGTTAGATTATCTTTAATTTTAATATCAAGAATTTTAATAATTATAGATTTTAATTTAATAATATTTATAAATTATCAAAATTTAATTTGATTTATTGTAATAATATTTCCATTAGCAATTTGTTGATTTTCTTCTATATTAGCAGAAACTAATCGAACTCCATTTGATTTTGCTGAAGGCGAAAGTGAGTTAGTTTCAGGGTTTAATGTTGAATATAGAAGTGGTGGATTTGCTTTAATTTTTTTGGCTGAATATTCAAGAATTTTATTTATAAGATTATTATTTGTTTTAATTTATTTAGGGGGGTATAATTTATCTTTATTTTTTTATTTAAGGGTTGTTTTTATTTCCTTTGTGTTTATTTGAGTTCGTGGTACTTTACCTCGTTATCGTTATGATAAGTTAATATATTTAGCTTGAAAAATTTATTTACCAATTTCATTAAATTTTCTATTATTTATTTTAGGGTTAAAGATTATATTATATAAATAAATTTAGTATAATTAAATTAATAGAATAAGAGTATATTCTTTCTTAAGTTTTCAAAACAAATGCTTTTATCAAGCTCATTAATTATTCATTAAAAAATTAAATTATCTCAGTATTTACTAATTAATGGATTAATAATATAGTAAGAAAAGTAATTAATTGTTAAAATTTGTCCTGTAATAATATAGGGGTCTTCAACAGGGCGGGCCCCAATTCATGTTAATAATATAATTGTTATTAATAAAAATCAAAATAAAATTTGATTGATTGGGTAAAACTGAATTCCTATTATTTTTTTATTAAATGTTATAGGTAGAATGATAAGAATTAAAATAGAAAATACTAAAGCAATAACTCCCCCTAATTTATTAGGAATTGATCGTAAAATTGCATAAGCAAATAAAAAATATCATTCTGGTTGAATATGAATAGGAGTGACTAAGGGATTAGCAGGGATAAAATTATCTGGGTCCCCTAGTAAGTATGGATTAGTAATTGTAATTAAAATTAATAAAAATAGTAAAATAATAAATCCAATTATATCCTTATAAGTAAAAAATGGGTGAAATGGGATTTTATCAATATTTCTATTGATTCCTAATGGGTTATTAGATCCGGTTTGATGTAAAAATAATAAATGGATTATAGTTATTATTAAAATAATAAATGGTAGAATAAAATGAAATGTATAAAATCGGGTTAAGGTTGCGTTTTCAATAGCAAATCCCCCTCAAATTCAATTAACTAACATATTACCTAAATAAGGAATAGCTGAGAGAAGGTTGGTAATTACTGTAGCCCCTCAAAAAGATATTTGCCCTCAAGGTAGAACATACCCCATAAAAGCAGTTCCTATTAATAAAAATAAAATAATAATACCAATTATTCAAGTATATTTTAAGTTGAATGATTCATAATAAATTCCTCGTCCAATATGAATATAAATGCAAATAAAAAAAAAAGAAGCCCCATTAGCATGTAATGTTCGAATTAGTCATCCATAGTTTACATTTCGATTAATATAATTAATACTGTTAAATGCTAATTCAATATTAGCTGTATAATATATAGTTAAGAATAGTCCTGTAATAATTTGAATAATTAAACATAAAGCTAATAATGATCCAAAATTTCAAAGAGATGAAATATTTGAGGGGGATGGTAGATCAATTAATGATTTGTTAATGATATTTAGTAATGGGTGAGTTTTTCGAATAGGTTTAAATAAATTTATCATTTGTTGTTGATTAATAAGATGAACGTAACGGCCCATAGAAAATATTAGTAATTTTTACTACTGCTACAAGAGTAATAAATAGGTATAATATTATTATAATTATTAATATAAATGTTTTATTATTATATAATTTAGATAAGTTAATTTTATTTTCATTATTAAAAAATAAATAAACATTAAAAAAATTATTTATTTCACTATTATTAATATTTAAATTAATTCATTTTATATTGTAAAAATTTAAATAGCTAATAATAATAATTAAACATGTTCTGATTATAAAAATTAATTTTATATTGAAAGAGATTTTAAATATTTCATTAGGGGCTATTCTTGAGACATAAATAAATAATACTAATAGTCCCCCCAAAAATGTTAAAAATAAAATATAGGAAAATCAATAGGTCTTAATTATTATTCTTGAGATAATTGAGACTATAATAGTTTGTATTAAAATTATTAGTCCTATGGATAAAGGATGATTTAAATATAATATTATTATTGAAATTAAAATAATTATTAATGAAATGAATATTTTGATTATATCAAAGAATAGTTTAATTAAAATAATAATTTTGGAGATTATTGATAAAGATTTTTCTTTTTCTTTGAAGTTTTTAAAGAAAATTTCTTATTAATGATTTACAAAACCAATGTTTTAATTTAAACTATAAAAACAAATGATAATAATTTTTAATATGTGGTTTGGTATATTAGTAATATATTTAGTGGGAAATTTGATTTTTGTTTCTAAATATAAACACTTATTAATTGTTTTATTAAGATTAGAATTTATTGTTTTAAGAATTTTTTTTTTTATAATTATTTTATTAAGAATAATTGAGTTTGATATATATATATTAATAGTTTTTTTAGTTTTTTCTGTTTGTGAGGGTGCTTTAGGGTTATCTATTTTAGTTTCATTAATTCGTACACATGGTAATGATTATTTTCAAAATTTTAATATATTATAAAAGATAATGATAAAATTTTTAATAATAATTATTTTTATAATTCCTTTATCTTTTAAAAAAAATATATTTTGAATGGTTCAAATAATATTATTTTTAATAATATTTATATTTTTAAATTTAACATTAAATATTAATAATTATTGTAATTTAAGATATATATATATGTGTGATTTATTATCTTATGGTTTAATTTTATTAAGAATTTGAATTTGTATTTTAATAATTATAGCTAGAGAAAATTTATTTAAAATAAATTTTTATTCTGGATTTTTTATTTTTAATTTATTAATGTTATTAATTATGTTATATTTGACTTTTAGAGTAATAAATTTATTTTTTTTTTATTTATTTTTTGAATCTAGATTAATTTTTATGTTAATATTAATTATTGGTTGAGGGTATCAACCTGAACGAATTCAAGCAGGCATATATTTATTATTCTATACTTTATTTGCTTCTTTACCCTTATTATTAGGTATTTTTTATCTTTTCAATGAAATAAATTATGTTATGATATATTTTATAAAATTTTTTAATTTAGAGTTATATTTATTATATTATTCAATAATTATTGCTTTTTTAGTAAAGATACCTATATATTTTGTTCATTTATGATTGCCTAAAGCTCATGTAGAAGCCCCTATCTCAGGTTCAATAATATTAGCTGGGGTAATATTAAAATTAGGGGGGTATGGATTATTACGTATTTTCATTTTAATTCAAAATTTAGGCATAAAATTGAATATTATTTGGGTTAGAATTAGATTAGTTGGTGGATTTTATATTAGATTAAAGTGTTTTTGTCAGGTTGATATTAAATCTTTAATTGCTTATTCATCAGTAGCTCATATAAGCTTAGTAATTGGTGGAATTATAACTATAAATTATTGAGGATTTGTTGGTTCCTATATTATAATAATTGGCCATGGATTATGTTCTTCAGGTATATTTTGTTTAGCAAATATTAATTATGAGCGTTTACATAGACGAAGATTATATATTAATAAGGGTATAATAAGATTTATACCTTCAATAAGTTTATGGTGATTTTTATTGTTGTCTTCTAATATAGCTGCCCCCCCCTCTATAAATTTAATAGGGGAGGTCAGATTAATTAATAGACTATTAAGATGATCTTGAATTTCAATGTTAATATTAATATTAATTTCTTTTTTTAGAGTAGGTTATAGACTATATTTATATTCATATATTCAACATGGGAAGTATTATTTAGGGGTTTATAGATTTTATATGGGCCTATCTCGTGAATATTTATTATTAATGTTACATTGATTACCTTTAAATATTATAATTTTTAAGTTTGAATATTTTATAATCTGATTTTAAAAAAATTTAAATAGTTAAAAAAAAATATTGATTTGTGGGATCAAAGATATGAATAATTATCATTTTAAATTATTAATAAAAATTATTGTATTTGTATGATTAGTTTTTTTTTTTTATTTTTTTTAAGAATAATTTTTTTTATTTTTATAATTTATTTTATTATAAACAATCTGGTGGTTTTTTTTGAGTGGGAAATTATTTCTTTTAGATCAATAAATATTGTTATAAGAATTTTATTTGATTGAATATCTTTATTATTTATAATATTTGTTTTACTAATTTCATCTGTTGTTATTTATTATAGAAAAAGATATATATCTTCAGAATTAAATTTAAATCGTTTTATTATGCTAGTTTTATTATTTGTTTTTTCTATGTTAATATTAATTATTAGACCTAATATTATTAGAATTTTATTAGGTTGGGATGGGTTAGGGCTAGTTTCATATTGTTTGGTAATTTATTATCAAAATATTAAATCTTATAATGCGGGTATATTAACTGCTTTATCAAATCGAATTGGGGATGTTTTTATTTTAATAGTAATTTCTTGGATGATAAATTATGGAAGATGAAATTATTTATTTTATATAAATTTTATAAAAAATGATGTTGAAATAAAAATTATTGGGTTTATAATTATTATAGCCTCTATTACTAAAAGAGCTCAAATTCCTTTTAGATCTTGATTACCTGCAGCTATAGCTGCCCCTACCCCTGTATCAGCTTTAGTTCATTCTTCAACTTTAGTTACTGCTGGAATTTATTTACTAATTCGATTTAATGAATTATTAATTGATATATTTTTTTTTAAGATTTTATTATTATTATCTAGTTTGACAATATTTATAGCCGGAGTTTCAGCAAATTATGAATTTGATTTAAAAAAAATTATTGCGCTTTCTACATTAAGACAATTAGGGTTAATAATAAGAATTTTAAGAATAGGATTACCTGATTTAGCTTTTTTCCATTTATTAACTCATGCAATATTTAAAGCTTTATTATTTATATGTGCGGGGGTTATTATTCATATAATAAATGATACCCAGGATATTCGAATAATGGGGGGTATTAGTTGTTATATTCCTTTGACTTCCTTATGTATAAATATTTCTAATATAGCATTATGTGGGATTCCCTTTTTAGCAGGGTTTTATTCTAAAGACTTAGTTTTAGAAATAGTTAGTTTAAGAAGTTTAAATATTTTTATTTTTATACTATATTATATTTCAACAGGATTAACTATATTTTATAGATTTCGATTAACAATATACTTAATAGTAGGTGATTTTAATTTAATATCAGTTTATAATTTATATGAGGAAGACTATGTTAAATTAAAGGGTATAATTATTTTATTGATAATAAGTGTAGTTAGAGGGGGGATTTTAATATGAATAATTTTTTCTTACCCCTATATGATTTATTTACCTTTAAATTTAAAATTAATAGTAATTTATGTTAGATTAATTGGTTGTTTTATGGGTTATTTAATTAGAGGGATAAATATCCATTCATTAAATAAATTATTGAAAACTTATAATTTAAGAAATTTTTTATGTTTAATATGATTTTTACCTAATTTATCTACTTATGGCTTAAATTATTTTTTTTTAAATTTCGGCCAAAAATTATTAAAAAATATTGATTTAGGTTGAGGGGAAATATATAGAGGACAGGGGATATATATAATTATAAAGAAAAATACAATTTTTTATAATTTTCTTCATATAATAAATTTTAAAATTTATTTATTTAGATTTGTTTTTTGAATATTTATTGTTTTAGTGATATTTATGTTAAATTAAATTTATTATTTAAATAGCTTATAATTTAGAGCATGATATTGAAGATATCAGGGAAATTATTTATAATTTTTAAATA